GGCGTTTTTATAAGATATCCGCGACTCCTCTCTATTTGTAATCCAATATGCAATTCAATGGGTTCCGTCAAGCTAGCTATATGCTGTGTATTGTCAACGACTTCTACATAAGGCGGTAAGATTATATCTTGAGCAGTTACATATCCAGGACCCCTGACACAAATAGAGGCGTCGCAAGTTCCGTATAGATTACTTCTCAATACAATTTCTTTCAAATTCATTAAAATGTCATGTACCGATTCTTGAATACCCGCTAGGGTAGAATACTCGTGTGGTATTTTCTCAGATTTTGCACGTGTGATACATGTTCCTTCTATTTCTCCAAGCAAAGCTCTGCGCATCGCGATGCCAATTGTGTCAGCTTGACCTTTCATAAGTGGAGACATAATAAAGCGTCCATAATAAAGACGCTTATTGTCTGCTTTTGATTCAACACACTTCCACTGTAGTGTCCGAGCAGATACTGTTACTTTCTCTCGAACCATAATAATATTCAAATAATTGAATCATTTTTTTCTCTTGTTTATCTTGAAATCTCTTCAATTTTTATTTCTACACACGTCGCTTTTTCGGAGGTCTACAGCCATTATGTGGCATAGGGGTTACATCCCGCACAAAAGTTAATAGTATACCACTTCTGCGAATAGCGCGTAATGCCGCGTCTCTTCCGAGACCCGGTCCTTTTATCATGACTTCTGCTCGTTGCATACCTTGATCCACTACTGTACGAATAGCATTTCCTGCTGCGGTTTGAGCAGCAAAGGGCGTCCCCCTTCTTGTACCCTTGAATCCACAAGTACCGGCAGAGGACCAAGAAACCACTCGACCCCGTACATCTGTAACAGTCACAATAGTATTATTGAAACTTGCTTGAACATGAATAACCCCCTTTGGTATTCTCCGTGTATTCTTACGTGAACCAATACGTCCATTCTTACGTGAACCAATTCTCGGTATAGTTTTTGCCATTTTTTCATCTCATAAATATGAGTCAGAGATATATGGATATATCCATTTCGTGTCAAAAAGGACCCCTCCCTTTTTTTACCCTTTTTACTTTTACATCGGGTGTTTTAACAAGTCTGATTATCCTTGTCTTTGTTTATGTCTTGGGTTGGAACAAATTACTATAATTCGGCCCCGCCTACGGATTAGTCGACATTTTTCACAAATTTTACGAACAGAAGCTCTTATTTTCATATTTGGCATTCCTCATTTTAATTCTGAATCTAGTTTTTGGAAGAAAATAGGTTTCTTGGAATTTTTTATCTCGAATCATCTTCTCACGAAAGGAATGTTGAAGTTGATAAAAACACCTAATCTTTAGAATCCTTATTGCGAAGTCGATAAATTATACGTCCTCTGGTTGAATCATAACGACTTACTTCAATTTTAACTCTATCGCCTGGTAGTATCCGTATAAAACTACGTCGGATCTTTCCCGAAACATAACCTAGAATCATATCTTGATTATCTAAGCGAATCCGGAACATACCGTTGGGAAGGGATTCAGTAATTAAACCTTCATGAATCCATTTTTGTTCTTTCATTCCAGGTAAAGCCTCCTTAAAGTATCAATTGATGGAGGAGGAACGATATTAGACAACCCGCCCCTTTTCTTTTTGTTTTCACAAATAAGAAGTTTCGGACCCAATTCGTATATTAGAAGGATTACCATATATAACACAAAACTTCTCCACCAATTCGTTCTAGTCTAGCCTCTCGGTCTGTCATTATACCTCGAGAAGTAGAAATAATTACAATTCCCATCCCACCTAAAATTCTAGGAATTCGTTGGTAGTTCGAATAGATTCGGAGACCAGGCCGGCTGATCCGTTTTAAATTTAAAAAATTTATATAAGACCTTTTCCTATTCCTTCTATACCGTAGGGTTAAAACCAAATTTTTGGTTTCTTTATGTTTTCTCACGTTTTCGATAAAACCTTCTCGTAAAAGTATTTTAACAATATTTTCAGTGATATTAGTATATGCTATTCGAACCACCCTTTTTCTATCCATATCAGCATTTCGTATAGAAGTTATTATGTCAGCAATAATATCCCTACCCATGGTGAATTAAATTTATTGGTGCTCCCCAATTTTGATATAATCAACATATTTTTTTTTACTTATTTGTTTATGAATTTAAATTTAAATTAAAGGCATATGCGTGAGACACAATCTACTAAAAATTCTGAATATATTTCTTAATCTCTTTCTTTCAAATACTTTACTATAACCAATGGTATTATCTTATTTTATAAGACCTTACAATACCTCCGGAGCTAATGAAACTATTTTAGTAAAATTTAACTGTCTCAATTCCCGGGCAATTGCACCAAAAATTCGAGTTCCTTTGGGGTTTCCTTCTTGGTCAATGACAACCGCAGCATTGTCATCATATCGTATTATTATACCGTTATCACGTTTGAGTTCTTTACAAGTACGTACAATTACAGCTCTGACCACCTCTGATCTTGCTAGGGGCATATTTGGCACT